ATCCTTATCAGGATCGGGATAATTTATAACAAAGTTTTCGTGTTGTTGATTCCTAGGTGTAGTGCCTCTTCCCCTATGTGGCCTATTGGTACTGGTGGAGTAGGATTGACCTGTAAATACAGAACCTATAGGACCTATAGGTGTAGCCTTTCGCTCAATACTAGAGTCGACAATTAAACCATAGCATCTGAGGTTACATTAATGGAGGATACACGACAGAAGGAATTGTTCTATTTCCAAACTTTACCTTCAACAAGCGTAGATTTTTTTTTCAAAATTTTTATTTCTATCCCGATCTCAAATCATGTGTCTTTCTCGTAAGATTGAGAGCAATAAAAAAAAGAATCAAATCGCACCATCTCTGTAATAGGTAAATGCCTCTTTTTCTCCTGAAGTTGTCGGAATTATTCGTAATAAAATATTGGCTATAATTGAAAAGGTCTTATCAATAAAATTTCCATTTATCCGCGATCTAGGCATAGGTAGCAATCCATTCTATAATTATTCTCATTACCTCTAGTGGTAAACCGATCCCACAAAGAAAAGAATTGTACAGTACGAAATAACATAAAAACAGATTCATTAATAAAAAAGATATGGGACCTTTATTTATATTTATTCAAATTGTTCTTTTTTGACAGGAATCAAAAAAAAACAAAGAAATAAATATTGGAGTACGCTTCGATTTCATCCTAATGTAAATGGAGTAGTATACCAACAAAATAAAGTATTCAATTTCATTTAAGTTACAGATTATAATAACGAAAAGTTTTTTATTGAATTCTCATCCAATCCAAAGAAGAAAAAAAAAAGGATCAAATAACCATTCTACGATGAAAAAACCCGCCTGTTTTATTTTGTATGCATAGGAGGTATACACTATACAATCAACTATATATATATATTATTATATATATAATTTATATGAATATTTGTAATAGATCTGCAGGGTAGGGTTTGTTGTTGAGAGAGAACTCTAAAACTGGACTGGAAAGGAATTTGAGAATTCTTAAGATATGGAATCATAGTCTAAATAGAATCGTGATCTAAAGAGATCCATTAACCGAAGTGCAAAAATAGACCTATCAATCAGCTGATTCGTTATAATTTAGTGATTGCCTCCGGTACCGTTATAAAATAACAGAAAAAGAGGCGAAGGCTGGTTTGGTTTTGCAAACATGAATAGAATCTTTCTAACAGTTTTCTTATTTTCTATTTATCCGCATAACCTCAAAAGAAAGATATTTCTTTGACTTTGATGAAAATTTATATATTTTTCTAGTTAGAATTAGAATTGATTGGTCGTTCCTATCCAATAATCTACTAGTACCGGCTCGCTATTCACTCGGTTTTTGGGTCATAATCATTATGTAGGAGAGATGGCCGAGTGGTTGAAGGCGTAGCATTGGAACTGCTATGTAGGCTTTTGTTTACCGAGGGTTCGAATCCCTCTCTTTCCGTACCTTCATCTAATTCACTGATCTTACTAACCAAAAGAGTAAAACAGCACTATATAAAATTATATTCCAAGACAACAGTTAGACCTTTCTTTGATATATATATTTTATTCCTAATTGTTGTGGCATGTAAAATACTGAAAGGAAAAGAGTAGACAAGGAATGAAAACCTACCTCTCGTTCTATGATACCTAAATGGGATAAAAATCCGGATCAAACCCTTATTTATCTTAACCTTAGGTTAATTTACTTCGACGAAAGGGATCAAAATTGTCCGAACCCTTGTGATTTTTTTTATTTTCGTTAGGTTTAGGTCTGGCGCGAATAATATTCTACGACTAGCAATTCATTTATTTTCAAACCGACCCATTTACTATCTATTATTTGATTTACTAATCCTTTATATTGGAATGGTTGAAGAGTCAAATGTTTTGGCATTTCGTCCTGAGAGGATGAATCGAAAGAATTTTGAATCAGAGCTCTAGAGTTTTGTTCATCCCTCGCCGTAATAATATCTCGGGGTTTGCAGCGATAACTTGGTATATCTACTATACGACCATTGACTAAAATATGTCTATGGTTAACTAATTGACGGGCTCCAGGAATAGTCGGAGCCATACCCAATCGAAAAAGGATGTTATCCAAGCGCATTTCAAGTAATTGGAGTAAAACCTGACCTGTTGACCCCTTGGCTTTACCGGCGATACGAACGTATTTAAGTAATTGTCGTTCTGTAAGACCATAATGAAAACGCAACTTTTGTTTTTCTTCTAGACGAATACGATATTGAGATTTTTTACCGGAACGTGATTGGTTTCTAAGATCACTTCCGGCTCTAGGCCTTTTATTAGTTAGTCCCGGTAAAGCTCCCAGGCGGCGTATTTTTTTGAAACGAGGTCCCCGGTAACGCGACATAAAGACTCCTTATTCTTATTTATATTTCTTATTTATATTGAATTCTTATTGATGAAATTTCATTTTACAGAATAAACCTAAACTAAAACTGAACTAAATAATAAATGAAGCGAAGTTTACGAAAGTAGTGTACTTGTACTCTAAATACTCTAAAGAATAATTAGATGAATAAATATCCAGACCTTTCTATTCTATATATATTCTATATAAAGATTCTATATAGATAAAAGAGATTCTTTTCATGGCATAGTTAGAAGTTCCGATAAGATAAAAAATATATTTTTCACAATATTCTTTGATTTCGGATTTAAAAATGGCATTCTCAATCATGTAAAAACTATAAGAAAATAAATAGAGAAAAGCCGGCTATCGGAATCGAACCGATGACCATCGCATTACAAATGCGATGCTCTAACCTCTGAGCTAAGCAGGCTCACATAAGATAAATTCTACTGCATAGGGATTGTCATCTTAGCTATTAATTAATATACTTATTTGCATTCTTAGCGATTCCTATTAGCTAGTCATAATCATAATGAATATGACTATAGAAAAAATAAAATATAGAATTGAAAGGAAATATTCAATACTCATACTTACCATAGGCCATATAATATAACGATAAATGAATATAACGATAAATCTATCGATATATAATTATTTTATTTATTTTTCTCACATCACAATTATATAGCACAATTCTATAGTATAGCATTTAATATTAAAAAATATTAGATTCGATCTATTTTTAGATTAAATCATTTTCGTTTTTGCTTTCAAATGCTATTTTAAAGTCTTTTTATTACACTTCTTTATTTTATTCCATATCATACATATTTTATATTTCTATTTATAAATGGAATGATTTGGTCTAAATAATGAGACATTATTGCGCTTTGATTCGTAAAGATGGAAGCTCAGACGAAAAAAAGAATCGACCGTTCAAGTATTCCAAATTGCGTAGGAAAAACGAGCAGAAGAGAGACATATATACGTGGTATATCTCCATCTATATTGAATTGCAGATACAGAAATGATAGAATCGTTTCTGATTGGACCAAATGTGGGTGCGGGTCTCCTATAGAAGATGAAAGAAGATAGCCAAGAAAAAAAAGAGGATAAAAACTTTTTCGAGCTAGGAATCAGTATTTAATGAATTCAACGGTTCCAGTAGAAATGAAATAAAAAAGAGAACGACATCTCAATAAAAATGAGATACTAATCTCAAAACAAAAAGGGGATATGGCGAAATTGGTAGACGCTGCGGACTTAATTGGATTGAGCCTTGGTATGGAAACCTACTAAGTGAGAACTTTCAAATTCAGAGAAACCCCGGAATTAATAAAAATGGGCAATCCTGAGCCAAATCCTATTTTACAAAAACAAACAAAGGCCCAGAAGGTGAAAAAGGGATAGGTGCAGAGACTCAATGGAAGCTGTTCTAACAAATGGAATTGACTGTGTTGCATTGGTAGAGGAATCCTTCCATTGAAACTTCCGAAAAGATGAAGGATATACGTATATACATACGTATACGTACTGAAATACTCTATCAAATGATTAATGACGACCTGAATCTGTATTTTTATATGAATTTATATGAAAAAGGGAAAAATTGTTGTGAATCGATTCTATATTGAAGAAAGAATCGAATATTCATTGATCAAAGCATTCACCACACAGTCTGATAGTTCTTTTGCAGAACTAATTAATTGGACGAGAATAAAGATAGAGTCCCATTCTACATGTCAATACCGGCAACAATGAAATTTATAGTAAGAGGAAAATCCGTTGACTTTAAAAATCGTGAGGGTTCAAGTCCCTCTATCCCCAAAAAGCCCATTCAACTCCTTAACTATTTATCTTATCCTTTTTTTCGTTAGTAGTTCAAAATTCGTTATCTTTCTTATTCACCCTACTCTTTTACAAACGGATCCGAGAGAAAAATTTGTCTCTTATGACAAGTCTTGTGATATATGATACATGTACAAATGACCGTCTTTGACCAAAGACTCCCCATTTGAACGAGTCATGGTCGATAGCATTATTCATACTGAAACTGACAAAGTCTTCCTTTTTTGAAGATCCAAGAAATTATAGCACCTGGATAATACCCTTTGAATTGACATAGACCTAAGTTATCTAGTAAAATGAGGATGCGGTATCGGGAATGGGAATGGTCGGGATAGCTCAGCTGGTAGAGCAGAGGACTGAAAATCCTCGTGTCACCAGTTCAAATCTGGTTCCTGGCACACGATTAATTTTTATGAGTCTCTTTTCCACAAATTACTTAATACTTAATATAAATAGACATATATATTCATTAATAGTTTAGATCATATTACATACGTTTATCCGCCTCGGTCTTTAGAGAAATACCCCATCTATAAAATAGATGGGTAAAGTGTTTTTTTATACAAAGTATGTAACAAAAATAATTATATTTTAGATTCTTTTTTTCTCTCTCGTTCAAAAATAAAGTTAATACCTAATACCTCATACGCATATACATATTCGTATGGTTAAATTAGTTGTTAGCCTATCCATAATACAAACGAGACTTAAATTACTCTGTTTAATCTAGAACAGAACCTTGAATCTATGGAATTGTAGAAGTGAAAAAAAGTT